ATTTGACCGACCCTGCTCCTGCCACGACATTTGCACATTTAGATGCTACTACCGTATTATCAAGAGGATTAGCTGCCAAAGGTATTTATCCAGCAGTAGATCCCTTGGATTCAACGTCAACTATGTTACAACCTCGGATCGTTGGCGAGGAACATTATGAAACTGCGCAAAGGGTTAAGCAAACTTCACAACGTTACAAAGAACTTCAGGACATTATAGCTATCCTTGGGTTGGACGAATTATCCGAAGAAGATCGTTTAACTGTAGCAAGAGCACGCAAGATTGAGCGTTTCTTATCACAACCCTTCTTTGTGGCAGAAGTATTTACTGGTTCTCCGGGGAAATATGTTGATCTCGCAGAAACAATTCGGGGGTTTCAATTCATCCTTTCCGGAGAATTAGACGGTCTTCCCGAGCAGTCCTTTTATTTGGTGGGTAACATCGATGAAGCTACCGCGAAAGCTATGAACTTAGAAGAGGAGAGCAAATTGAAGAAATGACCTTAAATCTTTGTGTACTGACTCCTAATCGAATGATTTGGGATTCCAAAGTGAAAGAGATTATTTTATCTACTAATAGTGGACAAATTGGGATATTACCAAACCATGCCCCCATTGCCACGGCTGTAGATATAGGTCTTTTGAGAATACGGCTAAACGACCGATGGTTAACGGTGGCTCTTATGGGCGGTTTCGCTAGAATAAGTAATAATGAGATCACCATTTTAGGAAATGGTGCGGAAATTAGTACTGACATTGATCCACAAGAAGCTCAACAAACTCTTGAAATAGCTGAAGCTAACTTGAGTAGAGCTGAGGGTAAGAGACAAGCAATTGAGGCAAATCTAGCTCTCAGACGAGCTAGGACACGAGTAGAAGCTGTCAAAGTGATTTCCTATTAGCAGTCAATACATTCAATCAAAATCAAAAGAGTTCTTTATTATACACTACACACTACATCTTGATTCCACAAATTGAACACAATGAAGTCTAATTTGATTAATCTGATGATAGAACGAAAAAAAGAGGATGGGTAGAAAAACTTATTAGATACCATGGAATCCGGTATCTAATAAGTTCTACCTACTATTGGATTTGAACCAATGACTCCCGCCGTATGAAAGCAATACTCTAACCACTGGGTTAAGTAGGTCATTTATCACCACAAAAAGGGTCTCCATCACTTCGATGGATTATAGGTAAAATATGTTTTCTAAGCAATATCAATATTTTACCAGTAAACATAAATGGATCAGAGAGTTATCATGTGGAATTATGGGATACCCTTCTTGACAAGAAATTGTCTCTATGTTAAAATGGTTATGACAAGGGCTATAGCTCAGTTAGGTAGAGCACCTCGTTTACACGTGCGCCAATGTTTTTCAAGGGATCCCATTATGCAATGACCATAATTGATCTTTTTGAGAAGTCGATGTCTTACTCCGTAGATTCGAGAGAACAAGAGAAAAATAGCCTGACAATTTTGGTTTGATCCGGTTCAGGTGCGAATTCCGGTGCCAAATCAAATAGAACCTACCTTTGTAAGGTAAATGCTCAGTCCATTCAATGCCAGGCATAATGAGTATAAGGATCTCAAAAGAACCTCTTTTCGTCCTATGAGCTTTGAGGTGTATGAAGTCTCATATTTTACTCTTGCAGCGGAGCGATAGAGACTGCATTTCACTTAGATTGATCTAGGCCAAAGGCAGACCTAAATAAAAGTCACCCTTCCTTGAAAAACTTTGGTATTGCTCCTAGATCAGGATACAAATAATGAATCAGAGCACATGGAGCCATCTAATTATCTTCTTATCTTCCTCTAAAGAAAAAATATGGTGGACTAACTGATCTTTACATCAGTTGATGAAAGAGCCCAATGCAACAAAATGCATGTTGGGTCTTTGAAACAGTTCGAATCATTTCGATAATAATCAGTTTTCTCTGTTTTACCGAGAAGGTCTACGGTTCGAGTCCGTATAGCCCTAATACATTACATTTTTGTTTAGTCAAGAAAAGAAACACAATAATTCATTCCAACGGACTCAATTGGTATTTGTTAAATCTCGGATCAAATACCCATCTCTCTTCATCCACTTTCATGAATGAATTACATATGATATTTTTCCTATTTTCCTGTCCATGATCAAAGAGTTAACACTCTTTTTTGCTTTGCCAATCCCGGTCAATTTATGAAAGAATCCTGTCTCAAGACTTCAACCTGACCCAACCCAATCCTAAGTCGCATGGATATCTAGGACCTATTCTTTTATTGATCTTAAGTCTTTGTAGAAGTCCTCTGACTAACTGACTAATCATTTTTTGGCGGAACAACAAACCTAAGAGATTCTTTCAATTTGTTTCAAAGATAATGTAGGGATAATTCATTATTCCTAAATACATCAATGTTCCTTCTTCTATATTCTTATATTCTAAATTCTAAGATAAGAGTTGAGTGGGTTTAGGAATTTTGTTTCATTCCAAAACGCGATACTCTATTTTCATATATTCATATCATATAAATAATAGACTAGATTTCTTATTTCTTTTTCTTCTTTTTTTTCATTGAATTGAAAATTCAATTTGTAATTCTTAATTATTGAATTTCTTTCATTTCTTCATTTACTATAAGATAAGAGATTCTTTACTTTCACTTTCTATTTCTAATTCTATTCTAATTCTAAGATAGAAGATCAATATGAAATAGAAAAAAGAGAAGTAAGATAAGTCTTTACTTTATAAGCATGAGCTAATTCATAGATCTTTAGGCTTTGATTGCCGAGGAATAGAGACTTTACAAAGAAAAACCGAGGATTGGGATTCCATTGCTGTCATTTCATATGTATATGGTTACAATTCTTTACGCTCCCAGTGTGCCTATGATGTAGCACCAGGCGGATTTTTAGCTAGTGTGTATCACCAAAATACGGTATGGTATAGATAAACCAGAAGAGGTATGCATAAAAGTCTTTGCTCCCAGGAGTAATCCTCAAACCCCGTCAGTTTTCTAGATTTGGAGAAGTGCTTATTTTCAGGAACGGGAATCTTATGATATGTTGGGAATTTCTTATGAGAAGAATCCTCGCCTTAAACGTATCTTGATGCCTGAAAGTTGGATAGGCTGGCCCTTACGTAAAGATTCTATTACGCCCAATTTCTATGAAATTCCAGATTTCATTGATTGATAAAAAACCACTTTTTTACTTATACGACACGATTCCAGATTTCATTTCAATTTCAATCAATGAGCATCTTGGCATTCCCCTTTTAGATGAAACAGAGTAACTGGACTTTCATTCGTATTGTGGAGGGAGGGGCTAAAAGAAAAAAAGAAAAAGAGGCTCTCATTGCTATTCCCCAATTGGGAAGATATCATATAATATACATTTCGTATGAGCAGAAAAAATAGGATGACTCAAAAGAATTCTGCACCATGAACTTTGTACCGCGCGCATCACTTAGTGGGGACCCCAGAAAGTAACTTGAGCAAGAGTGACAAAAAAATAGGAAATTGGAAAGAAAAGACAGAAGAGACGAAATGAAGAAATGCAAAATGATAAGAATCGGAGTTTCTTTGTACTGTGTCTGAAATACATCCTTTCTATTCCTATCCTTCCACTCTTTGATTGAATCCTTTTAGCTCATTTTTTTTAGCTATTCTATTTGAGATATATACGAAAATTTCACATACTTTTGGAATAAGAAAAGTATGAACAGAGAGGGAAAAAAGACAAATGAAAAAGAAAGTAAAGAATATCTATCCCGATCCGTCTCAATGAATTCATTTCATTTGTATGAGGTATGAATATCTATCCGATACATTATTCACGTGTCAGGAACCAGATTTGAACTGGTGACACGAGGATTTTCAGTCCTCTGCTCTACCAACTGAGCTATCCCGACCATTTTCCGTGCATCATCCTAGCAGAGTACTTATATCTATGTCAATGAAAAAAAAACTAAAAAATAAAATCTTAACAAATTGGACCTACCCCTGAATTTTTAGATCTTCTAAAAGAAGACTTTCTTTGTCAATGTAAGGAAAAAGATATGGACTGTGAATGATTCAATAATGGAGATTCCTTGAACATATATGTTCATATCGTACTATACAAAACAAATGAGATTGGATTGGAAGAAGATACGAGTCTTTCTATTCGGATCCATTTGTGAAAGAACAGAGTGAATGAAATGAGAAAGATATTTCATTTTGTTGAAACTGAGCCACTGATGAAAAAAAAAAAAGAAATAGGATGAGGATAAATAAAGAGCGAGGAAGTAAAATGGGCTTTTTATTGGGGATAGAGGGACTTGAACCCTCACGATTTAAAAATTCGACGGATTTTCCTATTACTATAAATTTCATTGTTGTCGGTATTGACATGTAAAATGGGACTCTCTCTTTATTCTCGTCCGATTAATCTTCAAAAGATCTATCAAACTCTGGAATGAATCATTTTATCACTGAATATTCGAATTCGATTCTTTTTTCAACTTCAATTGGAATTTATTCACAATAACTCTTCAATTTTTCATAGATTTTTTGATCTCTATGATTCTAATTAATATAGGGTTTCTATAGGTCCTTATCTCATACTATTACTCATATTAATAGTAATATAAATATGAAAATAAATATGAAAGAAATAAAGAATATAGAAATCTTCTTCTATTATTAGATTCTAGAATAATTAGAATAATAGAATGAAGAAATATATAGATTCTTAATCTAATTCTTAAGATAATTAAGATAATAGAAAGATAATAGATAATAGAATAAATCTATTTATAGAATCTTTCATATTTTTCATATAGAGAGAGACATAATAGAATTCAATATCAGATTTGGGTTGTGATTAATCGTTTGCTATGTCAGTATGTATACGTACGTATTAGGCGCATATAAGGTTATCCTTTCTGTCATTTCGATAGAAGGTTTTTAGCTACTAGCGTAACGTAGTCAATTTCATTCGTTAGAACAGCTTCCATTGAGTCTCTGCACCTATCCCTTTTTATTCTCATTTTCCATCATTTTTTCTCTCAAAAAAAAAAAGATTTGGCTCAGGATTGCCCATTTTTAGTTCCAGGGTTTCTCTGAATTTGGAAGTTACCACTTAGCAGGTTTCCATACCAAGGCTCAATCCAATCAAGTCCGTAGCGTCTACCAATTTCGCCATATCCCCTTTCCCTTTGAGACAAGAATCCAGTTGTAATTCCATCCACCTCTTTCATTTATCTTGGCACTATTGAATTCATTAGGTAATGATTTCTATATCGAAAAAGTGTATGCTTCTATTTTATTTTTTTGCCCACCCTCTATTCTATCATTTCATCTCTATTGGATGAACCCTATTTGTTTCAATACGAAATGATTCTATCATTGATGTATCCGCAATTCAATACGGATAGATATATCCCACATATATATATATGCCTTTACTCCTCCTTCATTTTTACAGTAAGGTTTGTTATAGTGTAACGGTCGATATTCATTCTTTTTTTTTTCATTTCGAATTCTAATTTGATTGATATATTGAGATTTTCTTTTCATATTTTTCATATATTCATATTATTATGAATAATTATGAATATTATATGAATAATATGAATATGTATTATATGAATATGGAATTGAATTTCTATTTAGATATCTAATTTATCTAGATCTAAATAGTTTTCTTTTCTATTTTATAAATAGAATTTTCTAAATAGAATAAAAATATCTAACTAATAACTAAGAAATAGAAGAAATTGAAAGAATCAATAAATGAAATAAAAAAATAAGAAGAATCACTAGGTAATAACTAAGATCCGATAGTTTCCTGTATTCCTATACACTATTGCTCTTATATCCGCCCGCTTAGCTCAGAGGTTAGAGCATCGCATTTGTAATGCGATGGTCATCGGTTCGATTCCGATAGCCGGCTCTTTTTCTTTATCGATTTTTTTCTTTCCATGATTGAAAATCTCTACTCTCGCTTTCTCTAAATGTCGGGTCACCAATCTATTATGTCATGGTAACTTGCAGCTATAGCTATGAATAAAAAAGTTGACTAGAACAATTAGATCTCTACAGAAGATATTGGAAAACGTAACCGTCGCTTGAATTTCCTATATATACAAAAAATCCGAATATTGATAAGATTTCTTTGATTCTGTTTTGTAGGACTTTAGTAAATTTAGTTTTGCTTTGCTAATCCTTTAGTTCAGTCTGAATTTAGATCTTTTTGTCAAATAAAAGTGAATAAAAAAGGAGCCTTTATATGTCTCGTTACCGAGGACCTCGTTTCAAAAAAATACGCCGGCTGGGGGCTTTACCTGGACTAACTAGTAAAAGACCCAGATCCAGAAGTGATCTTCAAACCCAATTGCGCTCTGGAAAAAGATCACAATATCGTATTCGTTTAGAAGAGAAACAGAAATTGCGTTTTCATTATGGTCTGACAGAGCGACAATTACTTAAATATGTGCATATTGCTGGAAAAGCCAAAGGGTCAACAGGCCAGGTTTTACTACAACTACTCGAGATGCGTTTGGATAACATCCTTTTTCGATTAGGTATGGCTTCGACCATTCCTGGAGCCAGACAATTAGTTAACCATAGACACATTTTAGTTAATGGTCGTATAGTGGATATACCAAGTTATCGTTGCAAACCCCGAGATATTATTACTACGAAGGATAAAGAAAGATCGAAAGCTCTGATTCAAAATTATCTTGTTTCATCCCCCCACGGGGAATTGCCAAACCATTTGACTATTGACTCCTTACAATATAAAGGATTTGTCAATCAAATAATAGATAGTAAATGGATCGGTCTGAAAATAAATGAGTTGTTGGTCGTAGAATATTATTCCCGTCAGACTTGATTCTAACGAAAAGAAAAAAGCAAGGTTCATACCAATTTTGACTCCTTTCGCTGAAGTCAATAGAGTAACCTGTGCCCTGTCTCATTCACGTATCAAAAAAGGATCGGCAATAGGATTCTTTTTATTTTTTTCTTATATCGATACAATATTTCTATTTGTATTTTACCTATCACAGGGATGAATTAGGGCTAGAGAATCTCTATTAAATAAGGAAATGTAAATAAGGGTCTTACCGTTAGAATAATGTGATATCAATTTTTATTTGATTTGATACATTGTAGTCGGTAACGTTGATGAATGAAAAGAAACGGAGAGAGAGGGATTCGAACCCTCGGTAAACAAAAGTCTACATAGCAGTTCCAATGCTACGCCTTGAACCACTCGGCCATCTCTCCTACAGAATGTTATTCTTGACCAAAACCCGAATGAATAGCGAGTCCTTCATCTTAATTGTAGTACATGTATAACCGCCCGATGGTTCTATAATCTATAATAAGAAATTTCTTTTCCAATTTCATATTTATCAACAACAACTTCTTTCATCATCTAACCTATGGAATTCATGAATCATCCGATGAATCTTTCTATTTCAATTGTATGGTGTGTCACATACACGTTATGCAAACAAACAAAAAGGATGTTTATTTGAATTTGATTTTATCATGGAATGATTATTCCATTCTTTTTTGGATCATAACCAAATCAAAACTTCTCGAGTTATCAAAATCCATAGGAAACTTGGTTATTCAACTTAGATGAAATAGTAATAGTCATTGGTATACTACGAAACTGGAATGAAATCTAATCTGATTCAAATATTTCATTTCATCTTTGGGGACACCGCCTTTTTTCCAATTAGTCTGTTTTTATGTTATTTTGTACTGTACAATTCCTTTTTTTGTGGGATCGTTTTCCCCGAAGGGGGATGATAAGAATTATAGAATGAATTGCTAATTATGCCTAGATCTCGAATAAATGGAAATTTTATTGATAAGACCTCTTCGATTGTAGCCAATATCTTATTACGAATAATTCCGACAACTTCCGGAGAAAAAAAGGCATTTACCTATTACAGAGATGGTGCGATTTGATTTTTTCTTGTTTTTTTTACCCCTCAGTTTTACGAGAAAAAGAACGTAGTTAGGACTAGAAAAAACAAATTAGTAAAATAAACCTACGCTTGGTGAAGGTGAAGTTTAGAGATAGATCAATTCCTTCTGTCGTGTATCCTCGATTGATGCAGCCTTAGATGCTTCAATTATCGATTTTAGTATTGAGCGAAAGGTTACATCTATAGGTTCTGTATTGGAGGTCAATACTACTTCATTTAGTACCAATAGGTGGCATCGGGGAAAAAGCACTACACCTAGGAATCAACAACACAAAAACTTTGTTATAAAGAACCCTTTTCCTTATTGGTATCGGGACTAAAAAGAATGGTTAGGAAAACAAAGATCCATCTCATTCGTACTTTTGGTACCCGTATAACCATCAAAGACCGTTGAAGTGACTAATTCCTGGAAATCGTAAGCGTTGAGTACAAAGGAATCTTTGGAGTTACCATTTTTATCTAGCACTAATATGATTGGTGTTAATAAAAAACCTCTTGTGGGAAGGCTGGCTAGAAATTTCTTGTAAAAATACCAGCTCCTGTCAGTTCATAATGAGAATAGTGAAATTTTGATTACATGAATTATTCCTCTTAGTACTATGCACAGAAGGGAGGAGCCGTATGAGATGAAAATCTCACGTACGGTTCTGGAACGGAGATTCTTTTACTAGAATGAACGACCGTAACGGATGTCGGCTCAATCCGAAGGAAATTATGCAGAAGCTTTACAGAATTATTATGAAGCTACGCGACCAGAAATTGATCCCTATGATCGAAGTTATATACTCTATAACATAGGTCTTATACACACAAGCAACGGAGAGCATACAAAAGCTTTGGAATATTATTTCCGGGCACTAGAACGAAATCCATTTTTACCACAAGCTTTTAATAATATGGCCGTGATCTGTCATTACGTGCGACTATCTTCACTATAGAAAGAAAAAAAGATTTAATCGTCTAGTAAATACTAGAAAAAAGATAGGCTTTCTACATAGGAATCGTCCAAAGTAACGATTTTTATCAGCTGTAGCAAGGAAAAATACTTCGCGAGAACCAAAAAAATCGGAAGAAATAGGTATGGCCTATATACTATACTCTATGGATAAAGAGTCGAATTGATAAAGAAAGCACCGTAAAGATCCATTAATAAGCTATTATTTGGTAAATACAGTTCAGAACTGCTTACTTATGTCATGATATGAAAAGTGATAAATCAACTTATGTAATAGAGTTGATCTACTAAAGTATTGAGCAGCGGTGTAGCATCAGATCCCAAAGATAGTAAGTTCTTTTTTCTTAACGGAGGAAAGTCTTTTTCAAAGATTCTATATAAATAGAAATAGAAATCTCATATACCATATATGAAATACGAAACCGAGATAGTTACCTTTCAGAAGATTATAACGATATCGGGGGATATCTATGCTTCATTCTTCTGAAGGTGGGAGAAAAGAGAAAACTAATCATTGATCCAAATTAGATTTGGAAACTTATGCAATAAACATCTTCTGGTTAACCCAAGAAAAAATAGAATAGTTAGCATAGGATAGATTAAGAGAAGATGGGACGCAAAAAGAATCGATTGCTGAGCCGTATGAGGTAGGAAACTCTCAAGTACGGTTCTAAGGGAGGGAATTTACTAACCTATTCCGACCGGGGAGAACAGGCCATTATACAAGGCGATTCGGAAATTGCGGAGGCTTGGTTCGATCAAGCTGCTGAGTATTGGAAACAAGCTATAGCGCTTACTCCAGGGAATTATATTGAAGCACATAATTGGTTAAAAATAACGAGGCGTTTTGAATAAGACCATTCTCTTTTTTTTGTGGATCCAGCAATCAAATTCAATAAATCGTTCCTATGAGAAGATCTAATCAAGAATTTTATTATATCCCCCTTCTTTCTCAATTTCTAAAATCATTTGATTTTGTACATTTTCTACGGTATCTCGATAAATACTACAGATACCATATAGCATAGAACTAAGAAAGCTATTTCGATGAATCTTATGAAGTCTAAAA